GGAATGAAAGAACAAAAATGGATTCATGAGGGTTTAATTACTGAATCGCTTCCCAACGGCATGTTCCGGGTTCGCTTAGATAACGGAGATCTGATTATAGGTTATGTTTCAGGAAAGATCCGACGTAGTTTTATACGGATACTGCCGGGAGATAAAGTCAAAATTGAAGTAAGTCGTTATGATTCAACCAGAGGGCGTATAATCTATCGACTCCGAAACAAGGATTCGAAAGATTAGGTGTTTTTATTCAATATGATTCGAGATGAAAAATTTCAAGAAACTTATTTTCTACCAAGAAATAGATTCAGAATTAAGATAAGGAATGACAAATATGAAAATAAGAGCTTCCGTTCGTAAAATTTGTGAAAAATGTCGACTAATCCGTAGACGGGGGCGCATTAGAGTAATTTGTTCCAACCCGAGACATAAACAAAGACAAGGATAATCAGACTCACTAAAGGTCTCAACGTACAAATAAAGAATCTGTTTTGACATCAAATGGATATATCCATACATTTCTGACTCATATTTATGAGATGATACAATATGGCAAAAGCTATACCGAGAGCTGGTTCACGTAGAAATGTACGTATTGGTTCACGTAAAAGTGCACGTAGAATACCAAAGGGAGTTATTCATGTTCAAGCAAGTTTCAATAATACTATTGTCACGGTTACAGATGTACGAGGTCGAGTGGTTTCCTGGTCCTCGGCCGGTACTTGTGGATTCAAGGGTACGAGAAGAGGGACGCCCTTTGCCGCCCAAACTGCAGCAGCAAATGCTATTCGTACAGTAGTGGATCAAGGTATGCAAAGAGCAGAAGTCATGATAAAGGGTCCCGGTCTCGGAAGAGACGCCGCATTACGAGCTATTCGTAGAAGTGGCATACTATTAACTTTTGTACGGGATGTCACCCCCATGCCACATAATGGCTGTAGACCTCCAAAAAAAAGACGTGTGTAGAAATAAAGAGTTACGAAATTTCAAGAGAAACAAGAGAAATAAATAATTCAGTGAAATAAAATATTATTACTATGGTTCGAGAGAAAGTAACAGTATCTACTCGGACACTACAGTGGAGGTGTGTTGAATCAAGAACAGACAGTAAACGTCTTTATTATGGGCGCTTTATTCTGTCTCCACTTTTGAAAGGACAAGCCGACACAATAGGCATTGCGATGCGAAGAGCTTTGCTTGGAGAAATAGAAGGAACATGTATCACACGTGTAAAATCTGAGAATGTCCCCCACGAATATTCTACTATAACGGGTATTCAAGAATCGGTCCACGAAATTATAATGAATTTGAAAGAAATTGTATTGAGAAGTAATCTATATGGAACTTGTGACGCGTCTATTTGCGTCAGGGGTCCTGGATATGTAACTGCTCAAGATATCATCTTACCGCCTTATGTAGAAATCGTCGACAATACACAACATATAGCTAGCTTGGCAGAACCAATTAATTTGTGTATTGGATTAGAAATAGAGAGAAATCGAGGATATCTTATAAAAATGCCACATAACTTTCAAGATGGAAGTTATCCTATAGATGCTGTATTCATGCCTGTTCGAAACGTAAATCATAGTATTCATTCCTATGAAAACGGGAATGAAAAACAAGAGATACTATTTCTCGAAATATGGACAAATGGGAGTTTAACTCCGAAAGAAGCACTTCATGAAGCCTCCCGTAATTTGATTGATTTATTTATTCCCTTTTTATATAAGGAAGAAGAAAACTTACCTCTAGAGGACAATCAACACGCGGGTCCTTTATCCCCTTTTACTTTGCACGATAAATTGGATAAAGTCAGAAAAAACAAAAAAAAATAGCGTTGAAGTCGATTTTTATTGATCAATCCGAATTGTCTCCCCGAGTTTATAATTGCCTCAAAAGGTCCAATATAGATACATTATTGGACCTTTTGAATAACAGTCAAGAAGAGCTTATGAAAATTGAACATTTTTTGGCTAGAAGATGTAAAAGAGATATTGGGCATTCTAGAAAAAAATTTTGCAATTGATTTACCAAAAAAGAAGTTTTAAATCTATTGGATTTAATTAAGATATAAGATTTGAATCTGTAGCACAATTCAGATATTCGAAAGAAATTGAGAATTTTATTGAATAGATGTATCTAGGGCGAATTCGCCTTGAAGCGACTATTCCCTAGATACACACATCGTGTTATTTCACAATTGAATCAAATTAAAAAAGACCTAAAGTTAGGGATTTATCAATAGGTAATGTTGCACCAATACCCAACCAAAGGGCGACTGCAGTACCAATCAAAAAGACGGTTGTCGCTACTGGACGGCGAAATGGATTTTGGAATTTATTAACATTCTCTAAAAAAGGTACTGTTAATAATCCCGCAGGTACTGAAACCATTAAAAGAACACCCAATAATTTATTGGGCACTGTACGAAGTATTTGAAATACGGGAAAGAAATACCATTCAGGTAATATTTCCAAGGGGGTTGCAAATGGATCTGCCG